ACAATTAGCCAATCTAGATTTACGAATTATTATAGATTATTCATTGGTAGAATGGAAAGAATTGGAGGAAGAAGAACCCACGGGGAACGAATGGGAAGATCGAAAAGTTGGAAGAAGAAAAGATTTTTTGCTTAGACGCATGGAATTGGCTAAGCATTTTATTCGAACAAATATAGAACCAAAATGGATGGTTTTGTGTCTATTACCAGTTCTTCCTCCTGAGTTGAGACCAATCTATCATATAGATGAGGATAAACTAGTGACCTCGGATATTAATGAAATCTATAGAAGAATTATCTATCGGAATAATACTCTTACAGATCTATTAACAACAAGTATAGCTACGCCAGAAGAATTAATAATATCTCAGGAAAAATTGCTACAAGAAGCCGTGGATGCACTTCTTGATAATGGAATCTGCGGACAACCAATGAGGGACGATCATAATAGAGTTTACAAGTCGCTTTCAGATGTAATTGAAGGCAAAGAAGGAAGAGTTCGCGAGACTCTGCTTGGTAAACGGGTCGATTATTCAGGGCGGTCAGTGATTGTCGTGGGCCCTTCACTTTCCTTACATCGATGTGGATTGCCTCGCGAAATAGCAATAGAACTTTTCCAGGCATTTGTAATTCGTGACCTAATTAGAAAACATCTTGCTTCGAACATAGGAGTTGCTAAGAGTCAAATTCGAAAAAAAAAACCGATTGTATGGGAAATACTTCAGGAAATTCTGGATGACCATCCTGTATTGCTGAATAGAGCGCCTACTCTGCATAGATTAGGCATACAGGCATTTCTCCCTGTTTTAGTGGAGGGGCGTGCTATTTGTTTACATCCATTAGTTTGTAAGGGCTTTAATGCAGACTTTGACGGGGATCAAATGGCTGTTCATGTGCCTTTATCTTTGGAGGCTCAAGCAGAGGCACGTTTACTTATGTTTTCTCATATGAATCTTTTGTCTCCAACTATTGGAGATCCCATTTCTGCACCAACTCAAGATATGCTTAGTGGACTCTATGTCTTAACGAGTGGTAATCGTCGCGGTATTTGTGTAAATAGGTATAATCCATGTAATCGTAGAAACTATCAAAATGAAAATAATAACTATAAAAAAAAAAAAGAACCCTTTTTTTGTAATGCCTATGATGCAATTGGCGCTTATCGGCAAAAACGAATCAATTTAGGTAGTGCTTTGTGGCTGCGGTGGCGACTAGATCAACGCGTTATTGCTGCAAGAGAAGCTCCCATCGAAATTCACTATGAATCTTTGGGTACCTATTATGAGATTTATGGACACTATCTAATAGTAAGAAGTATAAAAAGGGAAATTATATATATATATATTCGAACCACTCTTGGTCATATTTCTCTTTATCGAGAAATAGAAGAAGCCATACAGGGGTTTTGGCAGGGCTGTTGTAATTCTATGCTACCCGCGGGAATTCGAGTCTCGCCGGGTTAACTAGGACCATAATTGCGGAATTTATACGTGAATCAAGATCTAGAAAAGGAAGTTTTCCAATCACTGACTCAAACCCATTGTCAAATTCTACTCAGCTCAATATGGAGGTACTGATGGCAGAACGGCCCACTCAGGTCTTTCACAATAAAGTGATAGACGGAACTGCCATGAAACGACTTATTAGTCGATTTATTGATCACTATGGAATAGGATATACATCACATATCCTGGATCAAGTAAAGACTCTGGGTTTCCGACAAGCTACCGCCGCATCCATTTCATTAGGAATTGATGATCTTTTAACAATACCTTCTAAAAGATGGCTAGTTCAAGACGCTGAACAACAAAGTTTTATTTTGGAAAAACACCATCATTATGGGAATGTACACGCGGTAGAAAAATTACGTCAATCGATCGAGATATGGTATGCCACAAGTGAATATTTGCGACAAGAAATGAATCCAAATTTTCGGATGACCGATCCTTTTAATCCAGTTCATATAATGTCTTTTTCGGGAGCCAGAGGAAATGCATCTCAGGTACATCAATTAGTAGGTATGAGAGGATTAATGTCGGATCCCCAAGGTCAAATGATTGATTTACCCATTCAAAGCAATTTACGCGAAGGGCTCTCTTTAACAGAATATATTATTTCTTGCTACGGAGCCCGTAAAGGAGTTGTGGATACCGCTATCCGAACATCAGATGCAGGATATCTCACGCGCAGACTTGTTGAAGTAGTTCAACACATTGTTGTACGTCGAAAAGATTGTGGCACCGTTCGAGGTTTTTCTGTAAGTCCTCGAAATGGAATGATGGCGGACAGTATTTTTATCCAAACATTAATTGGGCGTGTATTAGCAGATGATATATATATAGGTTCGCGATGCATTGCTACTAGAAATCAAGATATTGGGATTGGACTTGTCAATAGATTCATCACTTTTAGAGCACAACCAATCTCTATTCGAACCCCCTTTACTTGTAGGAGTACATCTTGGATTTGTCAATTATGTTATGGCCGGAGTCCAGCTCATGACGACCTGGTCGAATTGGGAGAAGCTGTTGGTATTATTGCAGGTCAATCTATTGGAGAACCGGGCACTCAATTAACATTAAGAACTTTTCATACCGGCGGAGTATTCACAGGGGGTACTGCAGAACATGTGCGAGCCCCTTCTAATGGAAAAATAAAATTCAATGAGGATTTAGTTCATCCGACACGTACACGTCATGGACATCCTGCTTTTCTATGTTCTAGAGACTTGTATGTAACTATTGAGAGTGAAGATATTATACACAATGTGTGTATTCCGCCCAAAAGTTTTCTTTTAGTTCAAAACGATCAATATGTAGAATCAGAACAAGTCATTGCTGAGATTCGCGCGAGAACATCCACTTTGAATTTGAAAGAGAAGGTTCGAAAACATATTTATTCTGACTCAGAGGGCGAAATGCACTGGAATACCGATGTGTACCATGCACCTGAATTTACATATGGTAATATTCATCTCTTACCAAAAACAAGTCATTTATGGATATTATTAGGGGAGCCCTGGAGATCCAGTCTAGGACCCTGTTCGATCCACAAGGATCAAGATCAAATGAACGCTTATTCTCTTTCTGTTAAGCGAAGATATATTTCTAACCCCTCAGTAACTAATAATCAAGCGAGACACAAATTTTTTAGTTCGTATTTTTCTGGTAAAAATCAAAAGGGAGATAGGATTCCCGATTATTCAGAACTTAATCGAATAACATGTACTGGTCGTTGTAATCCGGCCATTCTCGAGGGGAATTCTGATTTATTGGCGAAGAGGCGAAGAAATAGATTCATCATCCCACTCGAATTGCTTCAAGAAGGCGAGAACCAACTAATACCTTCTTCAGGCATCTCAATTGAAATCCCCAGAAATGGTATTCTGCGTAGAAATAGTATTCTTGCTTATTTCGATGATCCTCGATATATAAGAAAGAGCTCGGGACTTACGAAATATGAGACTAGAGAACTTAATTCAATCGTCAACGAAGAGGATTTGATTGAGTATCGAGGAGTCAAGGTATTTTGGCCAAAATACCAAAAGGAAGTAAATCCATTTTTTTTTATTCCCGTGGAAGTTCACATTTTGGCCGAATCTTCGTCCATAATGGTACGGCACAATAGTATTATTGGGGTAGATACGCAAATCACTTTAAATAGAAGAAGTCGGGTAGCCGGATTGGTTCGAATCAAGAAAAAAGCAGAAAAAATTAAACTGATAATCTTTTCCGGAGATATACATTTTCCTGGAAAGACAAATAAGACATTCCGATTGATACCACCAGGAGGGGGAAAACAAAATTACAAAGAATACAAAAAATTGAAAAATTGGCTCTATATCCAACGAATGAAACTTTCCAGGTATGAAAAAAAATATTTTGTTTTGGTTCAACCTGTAGTCCCATATAAAAAAACGGACGGTATAAATTTAGGAAGACTTTTCCCGCCGGATCTCTTGCAGGAAAGTGATAATCTACAACTTCGAGTTGTCAATTATATCCTTTATTACGACCCAATTCTTGAAATTTGGGACACAAGTATTCAATTAGTTCGGACTTGTTTAGTGTTGAATTGGGACCAAGACAAAAAGATCGAAAAGGCCTGTGCTTCCTTTGTTGAAATAAGGACAAATGGTTTGATTAGAGATTTTCTAAGAATCGACTTAGCGAAGTCACCTATTTCGTATACCGGAAAAAGGAACGATCTGTCGGGTGCAGGATTGATCTCTGAGAATGGATCAGATCGCGCTAATGTCAATCCGTTTTCTTCCATTCATTCCTATTCCAAGGCAACCATTCAAGAATCCGTTAATCCAAATCAAGGGACTATTCATACGTTGTTGAATCGAAATAAGGAATCTCAATCTTTGATAATTTTGTCATCATCCAATTGTTCTCGAATAGGTCCATTCAACGATGTAAAATCTCCCAATATAATAAAAGAATCAATCAAAAAGGACCCCCTAATTCCAATTAGTAATTCGTTGGGCCCCTTAGGAACAGGCTTTCCAATTTCTAATTTGGATTTATTTTCCCATTTAATAACCCATAATCAGATCTTACTAACTAACTATTTGCAACTTGACAATTTAAAACAGAGTTTTCAAATACTTAAATATTATTTACTGGATGAAAAAGGTAAAATTTATAATCCCTATTCATGCAGTAACATTATTTTGAATCCATTCAATTTGAATTGGTATTTTATCCATTACAATTATTGTGAAGAGACATCTACAATTGTTAGTCTTGGGCAGTTTCTTTGTGAAAATGTATGTATAGCAAAAAAAGGACCGCATTTAAAATCGGGTCAAGTTCTAATTCTTCAAGTTGACTCTGTGGTAATACGATCAGCTAAGCCTTATTTGGCTACTCCAGGAGCAACCGTTCATGGACATTATGGGGAAATCCTTTACGAAGGAGATACATTAGTTACATTTATATATGAAAAATCAAGATCTGGTGATATAACGCAAGGTCTTCCAAAAGTGGAACAGGT